GGATAACCATCCCTGTATGGTTTAATACATAATATGCATAATATTACATTAGTGTATTAGTACATATATGTATTATCACCATATCATTATATTAACCCCAAAGCAAGTACATATAAACTAAGGTATGCATAAAGCATAATCTTAAGACTCACAAGTTAAATTATTTTAACCCGGGTAATATATTATTCCCCAAGAAATTGTCCCCACATTTTTCCTTGAATGACTCAACTAAGGTTTTATTCAAACATATTAATGTAGTAAGAGACCACCAACCATTTATATAAAGGAATATCATGCATGATAGAATCAGGGACATCAATTGTGGGGGTCGCACAATATGAACTATTACTGGCATCTGGTTCCTATTTCAGGTACATAACTGTAATACTCCACCCTCGGATAATTATACTGGCATCTGATTAATGGTGTAGTACATATGGTTCATTACCCCACATGCCGAGCGTTCTTTTATATGCATAAGGTATTTTTTTTTTGGTTTCCTTTCATCTTGCATCTCAGAGTGCAGGCACAAATGTTGGTTTAAGGTTGAACATTTTCCTTGAATGTGATTATATAAATGAATTATCGTAAGACATAATTTAAGAACTGCATACTTCTAACTCAAGTGCATAACATATTCATCTCTTATTCAACTTATCCTTATATAGTGCCCCCTTTGGTTTTTGCGCGACAAACCCCCCTACCCCCTACGCTCAAAGAATCCTGTTATCCTTGTCAAACCCCGAAACCAAGGAGGACCCAAGAACGTGTAAGCCAACGAGTTGAGGTACGAATTGGCATCCCATTATATATATATATATATATGTGCATCGGTTTTTTTATCCCAATTCAGTAATCACCCTACAATCTCTGCCCAAAACCCCAAAGAATCACCTCCACACTAAATTTTCTAACATTATTTAGCTAGCGTAGCTTAATACAAAGCATAGCACTGAAGATGCTAAGATGAGACCTAAAAATCTCCGCATGCACAAAGGCATGGTCCCGACCTTATTATCAGCTCTAACTCAACTTACACATGCAAGTCTCCGCACCCCAGTGAATATGCCCTCAATCCCCCTACCCGGGGACGAGGAGCGGGCATCAGGCACAAATATTAGCCCAAGACGCCTAGCCGAGCCACACCCCCAAGGGAATTCAGCAGTGATAAACATTAAGCCATAAGTGAAAACTTGACTCAGTTAGTGTTAAGAGGGCCGGTAAAACTCGTGCCAGCCACCGCGGTTAGACGAGAGGCCCTAGTTGATATTACAACGGCGTAAAGGGTGGTTAAGGATAAATAAAAATAAAGTCAAATGGCCCCTTGGCCGTCATACGCTTCTAGGCGTCCGAAGCCCTAATACGAAAGTAACTTTAATAAACCCACCTGACCCCACGAAAGCTGAGGAACAAACTGGGATTAGATACCCCACTATGCTCAGCCGTAAACTTAGACATCCAACTACAATAGATGTCCGCCAGGGTACTACGAGCATTAGCTTAAAACCCAAAGGACCTGACGGTGTCTCAGATCCCCCTAGAGGAGCCTGTTCTAGAACCGATAACCCCCGTTCAACCTCACCACTTCTAGCCAACCCAGCCTATATACCGCCGTCGTCAGCTTACCCTGTGAAGGTAATAAAAGTAAGCAAAATGGGTACAACCCAAAACGTCAGGTCGAGGTGTAGCGCATGAAGTGGGAAGAAATGGGCTACATTTTCTAACATAGAATATTACGAACATGCACCATGAAACAGTGCTTGAAGGAGGATTTAGTAGTAAAAGGGAAATAGAGTGTCCCTTTGAACCCGGCTCTGAGACGCGTACACACCGCCCGTCACTCTCCCCTGTCAAAATGCACCAAAAATATCTAATATAATAGCACTGACAAGGGGAGGCAAGTCGTAACACGGTAAGTGTACCGGAAGGTGCACTTGGATCAAACCCAGGGTGTGGCTGAGTTAGTCAAGCATCTCACTTACACCGAGAAGACATCCATGCAAATTGGATCGCCCTGAGCCAAACAGCTAGCTTAACTACCTAATAACTAAACAATATAAATAAAATAAGATAGACCTAACACTAAAAATTAAATCATTCTTTTACCTGAGTATGGGCGACAGAAAAGGTTCCACAAAGCAATAGAAATAGTACCGCAAGGGAAAGCTGAAAGAGAAATGAAATAACCCATATAAGCAATAAAAAGCAAAGATTAAACCTTGTACCTTTTGCATCATGATTTAGCCAGTACACCCAAGCAAAGAGACCTTTAGTTTGAAACCCCGAAACCAGGTGAGCTACCCCGAGACAGCCTATTGAGGGCCAACCCGTCTCTGTGGCAAAAGAGTGGGAAGAGCTCCGGGTAGAAGTGACAGACCTACCGAACCTGGTGATAGCTGGTTGCCTAAGAAATGGATAGAAGTTCAGCCTCGTACTCCCCAAATCAAATAAACATCAATAAGACAACAAGAGAAACATACGAGAGTTAGTTAAAGGGGGTACAGCCCCTTTGACAAAGGATACAACCTTTCTAGGAGGATAAAGATCATAATTCATAAAACATACTGTTCTAGTGGGCCTAAAAGCAGCCACCTAGATAGAAAGCGTTAAAGCTCAGACAGATAGAAGTTTATTATCCTGATAATATATCTTACTCCCCTAAATACTATTAGGCCAACCCATGCCCACATGGAAGAGATTATGCTAAAATGAGTAACAAGAAGGCCCGCCCTTCTCCAAGCACAAGTGTAAGCCAAATCGGACAAGCCATTGGCAACTAACGAACTCAACCAAAGAGAGCAATGTGGTGTCACAAAAAAACCTAGAAAAACCCACAACCCAAATATCGTTACCCCCACACTGGAGTGCAACAAAGGAAAGACTAAAAGAAAAGGAAGGAACTCGGCAAACACAAGCCTCGCCTGTTTACCAAAAACATCGCCTCCTGCAACACAACCAAGTATAGGAGGTCCAGCCTGCCCAGTGACTACAAGTTCAACGGCCGCGGTATTTTGACCGTGCAAAGGTAGCGCAATCACTTGTCTTTTAAATAGAGACCTGTATGAATGGCTAAACGAGGGCTTAACTGTCTCCCCTTTCCAGTCAGTGAAATTGATCTACCCGTGCAGAAGCGGGTATAATAATACAAGACGAGAAGACCCTTTGGAGCTTAAGGTACAAAACTCAACCACGTTAAGCAACTCAATAAAAAGTGAAAACTTTGTGGAACATGAGATTTTACCTTCGGTTGGGGCGACCACGGAGGAAAAAAAAGCCTCCAGGTGGAACGGGAAAATTTCCTAAAACTAAGAGAGACATCTCTAAGCCACAGAACATCTGACCAAATATGATCCGGCTAATACAAGCCGATCAACGAACCAAGTTACCCTAGGGATAACAGCGCAATCCTCTCCCAGAGTCCATATCGACGAGGGGGTTTACGACCTCGATGTTGGATCAGGACATCCTAATGGTGCAGCCGCTATTAAGGGTTCGTTTGTTCAACGATTAAAGTCCTACGTGATCTGAGTTCAGACCGGAGCAATCCAGGTCAGTTTCTATCTGTAACGCTACTTTTCCTAGTACGAAAGGATCGGAAAAGAGGGGCCAATGCTCAAGGCACGCCCCACCCCTAATTTATGAAAACAAATAAATAAAATAAAGGGAGGGCCAAAACCCCAGCTGGCCAAAATAAGGACATACTGGGGTGGCAGAGCATGGTAAATTGCGAAAGGCCTAAGCCCTTTTAACCAGAGGTTCAAATCCTCTTCCCAGTTTATGCTAAACACCCTAATAACCCACCTAATTAACCCCTTAGCCTACATCGTACCCGTACTTCTAGCAGTAGCCTTCCTAACACTTATTGAACGAAAGGTATTAGGATACATGCAACTACGAAAGGGACCAAACGTGGTAGGCCCATACGGATTACTACAACCAATTGCTGACGGAGTAAAACTCTTCATTAAAGAACCCGTCCGCCCATCTACATCCTCCCCATTTCTGTTTTTAGCTGCTCCAGTACTAGCACTAACCCTAGCCATGACCTTATGAGCACCAATACCTATACCTCACCCAGTAACTGATCTTAACCTAGGGATCCTCTTTATTCTGGCCCTATCAAGCCTTGCAGTATACTCAATCCTAGGATCAGGATGAGCATCAAATTCGAAATACGCCCTAATTGGAGCACTACGAGCCGTAGCCCAAACGATCTCATATGAAGTCAGCCTAGGACTTATCCTTTTATCCGTTATTATTTTCTCCGGGGGATATACACTACAAACATTTAATACCACTCAGGAAAGCATCTGATTACTAATTCCCGCCTGGCCTTTAGCCGCAATATGGTATATCTCAACACTAGCCGAAACAAACCGAGCACCATTCGACCTAACAGAAGGAGAATCTGAACTAGTGTCCGGCTTTAACGTAGAATATGCAGGAGGACCATTTGCACTTTTCTTTCTAGCCGAATACGCCAACATCCTTCTAATAAACACCCTCTCAGCTGTCTTATTTTTAGGAGCCTCACACATCCCAAACATACCAGAACTTACAACAATCAACCTCATAACTAAAGCTGCACTTCTATCCATTCTATTCCTATGAGTACGAGCCTCGTACCCACGATTCCGTTATGACCAACTAATACACCTAGTATGAAAAAATTTCCTCCCTCTCACACTAGCCTTTGTACTATGACATACCGCTCTGCCAATTGCACTAGCGGGGCTCCCCCCACAACTATAACTAAGGAACTGTGCCTGAGCACCCAAGGACCACTTTGATAGAGTGAATTACAGGGGTTAAAATCCCCTCAGTTCCTAGAAAGAAGGGAATTGAACCCATACTCAGGAGATCAAAACTCCTGGTGCTTCCTTTACACCACTTTCTAAGGCGGGGTCAGCTAATGAAGCTTTCGGGCCCATACCCCGAACATGACGGTTAAAGTCCCTCCTCCGCCAATGAACCCATACGTACTTATAATTTTACTATCCAGCCTAGGACTAGGAACTACTCTAACCTTCGCCAGCTCTCACTGACTTCTAGCTTGAATAGGCCTAGAAATTAACACACTAGCAATTACCCCCCTAATAGCACAACACCACCACCCCCGCGCAGTAGAAGCAACAACAAAATACTTCTTAACCCAAGCCACTGCAGCAGCAATAATTCTATTTGCCAGCACAACAAATGCCTGAATAACAGGAGAATGGAACATCACCGAACTATCAGACCCCCTCGCTAACACAATATTTATAACCGCCCTAGCACTTAAGATTGGACTTGCACCAATACACTTCTGAATGCCCGAAGTTATACAAGGATTAGATCTATTAACAGGACTTATTCTCTCCACATGACAAAAACTTGCCCCCTTCGCACTTATCATTCAAACAGCACAAAACATTGACCCGCTACTATTAACACTACTAGGGGTAACATCTACATTAGTGGGCGGGTGAGGAGGCCTGAACCAAACCCAGCTACGAAAAATTCTAGCCTACTCCTCAATTGCACACATAGGATGAATAATTATTGTAATCCAATACGCCCCCCAGCTCACCCTAATTGCACTAGGGACATACATTATCATGACCTCCGCAGCATTCCTAACCCTAAAAATATCACTGACAACTAAACTCAGCACGCTAGCAACAACCTGATCAAAAAGCCCCATCCTAACGGCAACAACTGCCCTAGTATTATTATCACTAGGCGGCCTACCGCCGCTCACAGGGTTTATACCAAAATGATTAATTTTACAAGAACTGACAAAACAAGATCTTCCCATTGTCGCCACAATCATAGCCCTAGCTGCCCTGATTAGCCTATACTTCTATCTACGACTATGCTACGCAATAACACTAACCATCTCCCCTAATATAATCAACTCAACCACCCCCTGACGAACCCAAACAACCCAGACCTCCATACCCCTAGCCCTATTCACCATGGCTACCCTAGGACTACTACCGATGACCCCAACCATTCTAATACTAGCCACCTAGGGACTTAGGATAATATTAGACCAAAAGCCTTCAAAGCTTTAAGTAGAAGTGAAAATCTTCTAGTCCCTGATTAAGACCTACGAGAGATCAACTCGCATCTCCTGATTGCAAATCAGATACTTTTATTAAGCTAAGGCCTTACTAGATGGGAAGGCCTCGATCCTACAAACTCTTAGTTAACAGCTAAGCGCTCAAGCCAGCGAGCATCCATCTACTTTTCCCGCCGTTTAACTCAGAAAGGCGGGAAAAGCCCCGGCAGAGTATTAATCTACGTCTTCGGATTTGCAATCCAATATGTTTTCTTCACCACGGGGCTGATAGGAAGAGGACTTAAACCTCTGTCTTCGGGGCTACAACCCACCGCCTAAACACTCGGCTACCCTACCTGTGGCAATCACGCGCTGATTCTTCTCTACCAACCACAAAGACATTGGTACCCTTTATCTAGTATTTGGTGCCTGAGCCGGAATAGTAGGAACCGCTTTAAGCCTCCTCATCCGAGCTGAACTTAGTCAACCCGGATCACTTCTAGGTGATGACCAAATTTACAATGTAATTGTTACCGCCCACGCCTTCGTTATAATTTTCTTTATAGTAATGCCTATCCTCATTGGAGGATTCGGAAACTGACTTGTACCCCTGATAATCGGAGCCCCAGACATGGCATTCCCACGAATAAATAATATAAGCTTCTGACTTCTTCCCCCATCATTCCTGTTACTACTAGCTTCCTCTGGTGTTGAAGCCGGAGCTGGCACCGGATGGACAGTATACCCCCCTCTTGCAGGGAACCTGGCCCACGCAGGAGCATCAGTAGACCTAACAATTTTCTCACTACATTTAGCAGGTGTCTCATCAATCCTGGGGGCAATCAACTTCATTACCACAACCATTAACATAAAACCTCCAGCCATTTCCCAATACCAAACACCCCTATTTGTTTGATCCGTACTTGTAACCGCCGTCCTCCTTCTCCTATCACTACCTGTTCTAGCTGCCGGTATTACAATGCTTTTAACAGATCGAAATCTTAACACCACATTCTTTGATCCCGCAGGCGGGGGGGACCCAATTCTATATCAACACTTATTCTGATTCTTTGGTCACCCAGAAGTTTATATTTTAATCCTTCCAGGATTTGGAATTATTTCTCATGTTGTAGCCTATTATTCAGGTAAAAAAGAACCATTTGGTTATATAGGAATAGTATGAGCCATAATGGCCATTGGCCTCCTAGGGTTCATTGTATGAGCCCACCATATGTTTACCGTCGGAATGGACGTAGACACCCGTGCATATTTTACATCCGCAACAATAATCATCGCAATTCCAACGGGTGTAAAAGTATTTAGCTGACTGGCTACACTTCACGGAGGATCAATTAAATGAGAAACACCAATACTATGAGCCCTAGGATTCATCTTCCTGTTTACAGTGGGAGGACTTACAGGAATTGTCCTCTCTAATTCATCACTTGATATTGTTCTCCACGACACCTATTATGTAGTAGCACATTTCCACTATGTACTATCAATGGGTGCCGTATTCGCAATTATGGCAGCCTTTGTACACTGATTCCCCCTACTAACAGGGTACACTCTACATAGCGCTTGAACAAAAATCCACTTTGGGGTTATATTTATTGGAGTTAACCTCACATTCTTCCCACAACACTTCCTAGGTCTAGCAGGAATACCACGACGGTATTCTGATTACCCAGACGCTTATGCCCTATGAAATACAGTATCATCTATCGGATCCCTAATCTCCCTAGTAGCGGTAATTATGTTCCTATTTATCCTATGAGAAGCCTTCGCCGCTAAACGAGAAGTGTTATCTGTAGAACTAACAATAACAAATGTGGAATGACTCCATGGCTGCCCCCCTCCTTACCACACATACGAGGAACCAGCATTTGTTCAAATTCAATCAAATTAACGAGAAAGGGAGGAATTGAACCCCCATATGCTGGTTTCAAGCCAGCCACATAACCACTCTGTCACTTCCTTCTAAAGACATTAGTAAAATGAAGATTACATCACCTTGTCAAGGTGAAATTGTAGGTTAAATCCCTGCATGTCTTACACTTAAAATTAATGGCACACCCAACGCAACTAGGATTCCAAGACGCGGCATCACCCGTTATAGAAGAACTTCTTCACTTCCATGACCACGCATTAATAATTGTGTTTTTAATTAGCACCCTAGTGCTATATATTATTATTGCAATGGTATCAACCAAACTTACTAATAAATATATTTTAGACTCCCAAGAAATCGAAATTGTATGAACTATTCTACCAGCCGTTATTTTAGTATTAATTGCTCTACCATCCCTACGAATTCTTTACCTTATGGACGAAATTAATGATCCCCACCTAACAATCAAAGCAATAGGACACCAATGATACTGAAGCTATGAATATACAGATTACGAAAACCTAGGATTTGACTCTTATATAGTACCTACCCAAGACCTTGCCCCAGGACAATTCCGACTCTTAGAAACAGACCATCGAATAGTTGTCCCAATAGAGTCCCCAGTCCGTGTCTTAGTATCCGCTGAAGACGTACTACACTCCTGAGCCGTTCCATCTTTAGGTGTAAAAATAGACGCAGTCCCAGGCCGACTAAATCAAACTGCTTTCATCGCCTCACGCCCAGGAGTATTCTACGGACAATGCTCTGAAATCTGCGGAGCAAATCATAGCTTTATACCAATTGTAGTTGAAGCAGTACCACTAGAACACTTCGAAAACTGATCCTCACTAATACTAGAAGACGCCTCGCTAGGAAGCTAAATATTGGACAAAGCGTTGGCCTTTTAAGCCAAAGATTGGTGATTCCCGACCACCTCTAGTGAAATGCCACAATTAAACCCAGGCCCTTGATTTGCAATCTTAGTATTTTCTTGACTAGTTTTCTTAACTATTATTCCAACTAAAATCTTAAGCCACATCTCACCAAATGAACCAACCCCAGTAAGTGCTGAAAAACACAAAACTGAATCCTGAGACTGACCATGATAGTAAGCTTCTTCGACCAATTTGCAAGCCCATCCTACCTAGGAATTCCACTAATTGCCATCGCAATTGCACTACCCTGAGTACTTTACCCAACTTCATCATCTCGATGAATTAATAACCGCCTTATTACAATTCAAGGATGATTTATTAATCGATTTACAAATCAACTAATACTCCCACTAAATGTAGGAGGACATAAATGAGCCCTACTACTAGCCTCCCTAATAATTTTCTTAATTACAATTAACATGTTAGGGCTCCTGCCATATACCTTTACACCAACGACACAACTATCACTCAATATAGGATTTGCTGTACCACTATGACTTGCTACAGTAATTATCGGAATACGAAATCAACCAACAGTAGCTTTAGGTCACCTGTTACCAGAAGGTACACCCATCCCACTGATTCCAGTACTAATTATTATCGAAACAATTAGTCTATTTATTCGACCATTAGCCCTAGGAGTCCGACTCACAGCCAACTTAACTGCAGGCCACCTTCTAATTCAACTCATTGCAACAGCTGTATTTGTTCTCCTACCAATGATACCCACAGTAGCAATTCTAACCGCCACAGTATTATTTTTACTAACACTATTAGAAGTAGCCGTAGCAATAATTCAAGCTTATGTATTTGTACTTCTTCTAAGCCTATACCTACAAGAAAACGTTTAATGGCCCACCAAGCACATGCCTATCATATAGTTGATCCAAGCCCATGACCACTAACCGGAGCTATCGCTGCCCTACTAATAACATCCGGCTTAGCAATCTGATTTCACTTCCACTCAACAACATTAATAACTCTAGGACTAATTCTCCTACTTCTTACTATGTATCAATGATGACGTGACATCATTCGAGAAGGAACCTTCCAAGGCCACCACACACCCCCAGTACAAAAAGGACTACGATACGGAATAATCTTATTTATTACCTCCGAAGTATTCTTCTTCCTAGGATTCTTCTGAGCATTCTACCACTCAAGTTTAGCACCTACCCCAGAACTAGGGGGATGCTGACCTCCCACAGGAATCACCCCCCTAGACCCATTTGAAGTGCCCCTTCTCAACACAGCTGTACTATTAGCATCAGGGGTTACAGTTACATGAGCCCACCACAGCATTATAGAAGGGGAACGAAAACAAGCTATTCAATCCTTAGCATTAACCATTCTACTTGGACTCTACTTTACTGCTCTCCAAGCTATGGAATATTATGAAGCACCATTCACAATTGCAGACGGAGTATATGGCTCAACATTCTTTGTAGCTACAGGGTTCCATGGACTCCATGTTATTATTGGATCAACCTTCCTAGCAGTATGCCTTCTACGCCAAATCCAATACCACTTTACATCCGAACACCATTTCGGCTTTGAAGCCGCTGCCTGATACTGACACTTTGTCGACGTAGTATGACTATTCCTCTACGTGTCTATCTATTGATGAGGCTCATAATCTTTCTAGTATTAAAGTTAGTACAAGTGACTTCCAATCACACAGTCTTGGTTAAACCCCAAGGAAAGATAATGAATCTAATTATAACCATTTTAACTATTACAGCCGCCCTTTCACTAATTTTAGCAACCATTTCTTTCTGACTCCCACAAATAAACCCAGACGCAGAAAAGCTATCACCATACGAATGTGGATTTGACCCACTGGGATCTGCCCGATTGCCATTTTCTTTACGCTTCTTCCTAGTAGCTATTTTATTTCTTCTCTTTGACCTAGAAATTGCCCTTCTCCTCCCATTACCCTGAGGGGATCAACTTAACAATCCTACTGGAACATTCTTCTGAGCCACAACAGTCCTAATCTTATTAACCCTAGGACTAATTTATGAATGAACTCAAGGTGGCTTAGAATGAGCAGAATAGGGAGCTAGTCCAAAACAAGACCTCTGATTTCGGCTCAGAAAATCGTGGTTTAATTCCACGGCCCCCTTATGACACCCGTACATTTTAGCTTTAGCTCAGCATTCATCTTAGGCCTAATAGGACTGGCATTTCACCGGACCCACCTACTCTCCGCACTCTTATGTTTAGAAGGAATAATATTATCCCTATTTATTGCACTGGCCCTATGAGCCCTACAATTTGAATCTACAGGATTTTCAACGGCCCCCATATTACTTTTGGCCTTCTCTGCTTGCGAAGCTAGCACTGGTCTAGCCCTACTAGTTGCCACTGCTCGTACCCACGGCACTGACCGACTACAAAACCTCAATCTTCTACAATGCTAAAAGTACTTATTCCCACATTTATACTATTCCCAACAATTTGATTAACTTCTCCTAAATGACTATGGACAGCTACAACCGCACACAGCCTCCTAATTGCCTCCATTAGCCTAATATGATTTAAATGGACATCTGAAACTGGATGAACTTCCTCCAACACATACTTGGCCACAGATCCACTATCAACCCCCCTTTTAGTACTAACATGCTGACTACTTCCCCTTATAATTTTAGCCAGCCAAAACCACATTAATCCAGAGCCAATTAGCCGACAACGATTGTATATTACGCTCCTCGCCTCACTACAAGCCTTTCTAATTATAGCATTCGGCGCCACAGAAATTATTATATTTTATATTATATTTGAAGCTACACTTATCCCAACCCTTATCATTATTACCCGATGAGGAAATCAAACCGAACGACTCAATGCAGGAACCTACTTCTTGTTTTATACCCTAGCAGGATCACTCCCGCTCTTAGTTGCCCTTCTCCTTCTCCAGCAATCTACGGGCACACTATCAATATTAGTTCTCCAATATTCACAACCTCTACAACTCAATTCTTGAGGCCATATAATCTGATGAGCTGGCTGCCTAATCGCATTTTTAGTTAAAATACCATTATATGGAGTACACCTTTGACTACCAAAAGCACATGTAGAAGCCCCTGTAGCAGGATCAATAGTACTAGCAGCAGTCTTACTAAAGCTAGGTGGATACGGAATAATACGAATAATAGTGATATTAGACCCCCTATCAAAAGAACTGGCCTACCCATTTATTATTTTAGCCCTATGAGGCATTATTATAACAGGGTCAATTTGCCTCCGACAAACAGACCTAAAATCACTAATCGCCTACTCATCCGTAAGTCACATGGGCCTTGTAGCAGGCGGAATTTTAATCCAAACCCCATGAGGATTTTCAGGAGCAATTATTTTAATAATTGCCCACGGATTAGTCTCCTCAGCACTATTTTGCTTAGCCAACACAGCTTATGAACGAACACACAGCCGAACAATAATCCTTGCCCGAGGACTACAAATTATTTTTCCACTAACCGCAGTATGGTGATTCATTGCTAACCTAGCTAACCTAGCACTCCCACCACTGCCAAACCTAATAGGAGAACTTATAATCATTACAACACTATTTAACTGATCCCCATGAACAATTCTACTTACAGGTCTAGGAACACTTATTACAGCTGGCTACTCCCTATATATGTTCCTTATATCACAACGAGGCCCTACACCAAATCACATTACGGGACTCCAACCATTTCATACCCGAGAACACCTACTGATAACACTACACCTAGTTCCCGTCATCCTATTGGTAACAAAACCAGAACTCATATGAGGATGATGCTACTGTAAGTATAGTTTAGCCAAAATATTAGATTGTGATTCTAAAGATAGGAGTTAAAGTCTCCTTACTCACCAAGGGAGAACAGAAAATAGCAAGCACTGCTAATCCTTGCCCTCCATGGTTAAAATCCATGGCTTCCTTGCGCTTTTAAAGGATAACAGTTCATCCGTTGGTCTTAGGAACCAAAAACTCTTGGTGCAAATCCAAGTAGAAGCTAAAATGACATTAATTATACACTCATCACTTCTCCTAATCTTTTTTATTTTAGTGTACCCGCTACTTACTACATTAAACCCCAACCAACAAGGATCAAACATAGCAGGAATAACCAAAATTGCCGTTAGTTCCGCATTCTTCATTAGTCTCTTACCATTAATAATTTTTCTGAATTTAAAAACAGAAGGAATTATCACAAACTGACAATGAATGAATACCCAAACATTTGACGTAAACATCAGCTTTAAATTTGACCACTACTCCCTAATTTTTGTCCCAATTGCCCTCTATGTAACCTGATCAATTCTAGAGTTCGCACTGTGATATATACACTCCGACCCCTATATCGACCGATTCTTTAAATATCTACTCACGTTTTTAGTAGCCATAATTATTCTAGTTACAGCTAACAATATATTTCAACTATTTATTGGTTGAGAAGGAGTAGGAATCATATCCTTCTTACTTATCGGATGATGGCACGGACGGGCAGATGCCAACACAGCCGCTCTTCAAGCCGTAATCTACAACCGGGTAGGAGACATCGGGTTAATCATAACTATGGCCTGATTTGCAATGAACCTTAACTCCTGAGAAATTCAACAAATCTTTGTCTTATCAAAAAACTTCGATTTAACAATTCCCTTAATAGGACTTGCTCTAACAGCAACGGGAAAATCAGCCCAATTTGGCCTCCACCCCTGACTTCCCTCCGCCATGGAGGGCCCTACACCAGTATCTGCCCTACTCCACTCAAGTACTATAGTTGTTGCAGGAATTTTCCTGCTTATCCGCCTTCACCCCCTCATAGAAAATAACCAGTTAGCTCTAACAACCTGCCTATGCCTTGGAGCACTAACCTCACTATTCACAGCCACCTGTGCTCTAACCCAAAACGATATCAAGAAAATTGTAGCTTTCTCAACATCTAGTCAATTAGGCCTAATAATAGTTACAATTGGACTAAACCAACCACAACTAGCATTCCTTCACATCTGCACCCATGCTTTCTTTAAAGCCATACTATTCCTATGCTCAGGGTCCATTATTCACAGCCTAAACGACGAACAAGATATCCGAAAAATAGGAGGCCTATTTAATATTATACCTGCAACCTCAACTTATTTTACGATTGGTAGTTTAGCACTAACAGGAACCCCCTTCCTGGCAGGATTCTTCTCAAAAGACGCAATTATTGAAGCCCTAAACACCTCCCAACTAAACGCCTGAGCCCTAACCCTGACATTAATTGCCACATCATTCACCGCAGTATACAGTTTCCGATTAGTATATTTTGTAGTTATAGGAACCCCACGATTCCTGGCCCTCTCCCCAATTAACGAAAATAATCCACTAGTGATTAACTCCATTAAACGACTCGCTTGAGGAAGCATTATTGCAGGCCTCATTATTACACAAAACTTCCTACCAATAAAAACACCAATTATGACAATACCAGCCACCCTGAAAATAGCAGCCCTTCTCGTAACAATTGCAGGCCTACTAGTAGCCATAGAACTAGCCAACATGACGAGCAAACAAGTAAAAGTTATTCCAATAATCCCATTACACCATTTCTCAAATATATTAGGATTTTTCCCCGCAATCATTCACCGACTCCTCCCAAAGCTTAAACTTACCTTAGGTCAATCAGCCGCCACTCAACTAGACAAAACGTGATTAGAAGCCATAGGACCAAAAGGCCTAGCACTAACACAAATGACCATAGCAAAAGTTACAAACGACATCTCACGAGGAATAATTAAAACATACCTAACTATTTTCCTCCTAACCCTAATTCTAGCTATCCTACCTGTTCTCCTCTAAACTGCACGAAGGGCCCCACGACTTAAACCACGAGTGAGTTCCAACACAACAAGCAGGGTTAAAAGCAGCACCCAAGCACAAATCACCAATATTCCCCCACCCGATGAGTACATCACGGCCACCCCACTAACATCTCCACGTAAAACGGAGAACTCCTTCAGTCCATCAACAACCACCCACGATCCTTCATATCAGCCCCCTCAAAAGAACCCTGCCACTAAACCAACCCCTAAAAGATATACTAACACGTAACCTAAAACGGAACGACTACCCCAAGCTTCAGGATAAGGCTCGGCGGCCAAAGCCGCTGAATAAGCAAAAACTACAAGCATCCCCCCTAGATAGATTAAAAAAAGAACTAAAGATAAAAAAGAGCCCCCATGACCAACCAAAACCCCGCATCCAACCCCAGCTGCAACCACTAAACCAAGAGCAGCAAAATAAGGAGTAGGATTAGAAGCAACAGCAACTAACCCCACAACCAAAGCTATTAATAATAAAAACATGAAATAGGTCATAATTCTTGCTCAGACTTTAACCGAGACCAATGACTTGAAGAACCACCGTTGTTATTCAACTACAAGAACCATTAATGGCAAGCCTACGAAAAACACACCCCCTCATTAAAATCGCTAATGACGCACTAGTTGACCTACCCACACCATCCAACATTTCAGCATGATGAAACTTTGGCTCTCTACTAGGATTATGCTTAATTACTCAAATTCTAACCGGCCTATTTCTAGCTATACATTACACCTCAGACATTTCAACCGCATTCTCATCCGTTACCCACATCTGCCGAGATGTAAACTACGGCTGACTAATTCGTAATATTCACGCCAATGGAGCATCATTCTTCTTCATCTGTATTTACATACACATTGCCCGAGGCCTATATTATGGATCATACCTTAACAAAGAAACCTGAAACATTGGAGTAGTTCTCCTACTCCTAGTTATAATGACAGCCTTTGTCGGTTATGTTCTTCCATGAGGACAAATGTCCTTTTGAGGCGCTACAGTAATCACAAACCTTCTATCCGCCGTGCCATATATAGGAGATATATTAGTTCAATGAATTTGAGGAGGCTTCTCCGTAGACAATGCAACATTAACACGATTCTTTGCATTTCACTTCCTTCTACCATTCATTATCGCCGCCGCTACTGTCATTCACCTACTGTTTCTCCACGAAACAGGATCAAATAACCCCATCGGACTGAACTCAGACGCAGACAAAATTTCTTTCCACCCATACTTTTCATACAAAGACCTCCTTGGGTTCGTGATTATACTACTAGCCCTCACACTCCTGGCATTATTCTCCCCAAACCTTTTAGGAGACCCAGAAAACTTCACTCCAGCCAATCCCCTGGTTACTCCCCCTCATATTAAACCAGAGTGATATTTCCTGTTTGCCTACGCCATTCTCCGATCAATTCCCAACAAACTAGGAGGAGTTCTTGCACTACTATTCTCCATCCTCGTACTAATAGTGGTACCCCTATTACATACCTCAAAACAACGAGGACTAACGTTCCGCCCAATCACCCAATTCCTATTTTGAACTCTAGTCGCAGACATGATTATCCTGACATGAATTGGAGGAATACCAGTAGAACATCCATTCATTATCATCGGACAAATCGCATCCGTCCTATATTTCGCACTGTTCCTTGTTCTCTTCCCACTAGCAGGATGATTAGAAAATAAAGCACTGAAATGAGCTTGCCCTAGTAGCTTAGCATAAAAGCATCGGTCTTGTAATCCGAAGATCGGAGGTTAAATTCCTCCCTAGCGCCCAGAAAAGAGAGATTTTAACTCTCACCCCTGGCTCCCAAAGCCAGAATTCTAAACTAAACTATTTTCTGG